AAGAATAGGTTTGTCATGTTTTTTTTTTTTTTTTTTTTTTTTTTTTTTTTTTCTTTATACTAATTTTTTATGAATAAAAAAAAAATAAATTTTGTTTTTAAATTTATTTAAATAATAAAATATAGTAAATAAGTATTAATTTTTTATTTATTATTTTTGGTTTAATTAAAATATTTTTAAATAATTAAATTTTGCATATATATATATATATATAAATATATATTATTATATTCATATATTTATATATATATTAAATTATGACATAAATAAGATAAAATTATTAATTATTAAATAATTTATATAATAACATCAAATATAGTTATCATACATTAATAAATGATTTATTAATATATATAGATTTCTTCATAATAATTATATAAATATTGATTAATAAAGATTTTAATAACATGATATTCTTAATTGAATTCAAATTTTTTTTTAGATCTAGATTAATAGATATCTATTAATTAATTAAATATTTATATATTAATAGATATCTATTAATCTCTATGGTATATAGACCAAAAATAAATTTTTGCACGGCTCAATATAAAATTTCGATAGGTATAAATTATTATATAATTTCTATTTTAAACTAAATTTTTTATCGAAAAAAAAAAAAAAAAAAAAAGGAACTATCTAAATTTTAAACTATTAAAAATTATTTTAATTTATATTAATTTAATTAATATTTTTAAAATAGCTAGGTAATTAAATTAATAAATATAATAGGGGTATATTTTTATTTTATATGTAAGAAGGATTTACCAATTTAACATTATTTATATATATACATATATATAATAAATTTTATTAAAAATTCAGTATAAATTTTTAATTATTAGAACTATTAGTAATTATTTAATTTAAATTTAAATTTAATTTATTTTTTTAAAAAAATTGTTAATTTAACTAATAAATATAATAGGGGTATATTTTTTAATTTTATATATTGAGAGGATTTACCAATTTAACATTATTTATATTTATATAAATGTGTAAAATTATTTGATTTAATTATTAAAATAATAAATTTTATTAAAAATTATTGGTATAAATTTTTAATTATTAGAACTATTAGTAATTATTTAATTTAAATTTAAATTTAATTTATTTTTTTTTTATAATTGTTAATTTAATTAATAAATATAATAGGGGTATATTTTTTAATTTTATATATTGAGAGGATTTACCAATTTATTGTTATTATATAGTAAATATTATTGATTATTAATTTTATTTATATAATAGAGTTGTTTATTAAAAAATAAAAAGAGAAATTATTAATAATAAATTAAAATTTTTTTAATTAAATTTTATTTAAAATCAGGCAATTCATTAAGAATAGGTTTGTCATGTTTACTAATTTAATTTATTTAATAATATTATATTAATAAAGTAAAAAATTTATAAATTTTAAATTAATTGTATAAAGTTTTATTTTGGCTTATAAATTTATTATTAGTTTAATTTATATGTAAATTTTTATGTGAATTTTTATTTATTTTAATAGTAAATAAAATTATTTTATCCGCAGTAATTAATATTATTAATTAAGGAAACTTAGAAATAGTAATACTAAAGAGTATTGGCTAAATTTGTGCCAGCAGCCGCGGTTATACGAATAATGCAAATAAATTTTTTTAGTTAAAGTTAAATTGTTTATTATAAAATAAGAATAAATTTATTAAGTGAAATTTTAAATTTATATATTTTTTATCAGAAATAATTGAAGCTTAAAAATTTTAATAATAAACTAGGATTAGATACCCTATTATTTAAAATGTAAATAAAAAAATTAAGGTAGTAGTAGTTATGTTCTTGAAACTTAAAAAATTTGGCGGTATTTTAGTCTATTCAGAGGAACCTGTTCTATAATCGATAATCCACGATGGACCTTACTTAAATTTGTAATCAGTTTATATACCGTCGTTATTAGAATATTTTATAAGAATGTTAATTTTCAGAATTTTTAAAAAGAAAATATATCAGATCAAGGTGTAGCTAATATTTAAGTAGAAATGGGTTACAATAAAGTTATTTAAATGGATTTAAATTTGAAATGTTTAATGAAGGTGGATTTGATAGTAAAATTATAAAGATTAATAATTTGATTTTAGCTCTAAAATATGCACACATCGCCCGTCACTCTTACTACTAAGGTAAGATAAGTCGTAACATAGTAGATGTACTGGAAAGTGTACCTAGAATGCAATTTAAAGCTTATTTAGTAAAGTATTTCATTTACATTGAAAAGATTTTTGTGCAAATCAATATAAATTGATTAGATTTTATTTATTAAATGTTTTTTTTTAAAATTTAAATTATTAAAAATAATTATAAAATTAATTGTTTTAGTATTTAATAAAGAAAAAATAATATTAATTATAGTGTAATAGTATTGTGAAAGAAAATTGAAATAATTTGAAAAATTTTTATTATAAAAGAAAATTTAATTTATTGTACCTTGTGTATCAGGGTTTATTAAATAAAAATTATTTATATAATTTTCTCGATTTTAAAAGAGTTAATATATTATAAAAGTTAATGTGGCAAAATTATTTTAAATAATATATTAGAAATGAAATGTTATTCGTTTTTAAAGGTATCTAGTTTTTTAAGAAATAAATTTAATTTAGAAATTTTATATTATTTAATTAAATAAATTAATTAAATAAATATTTAATTTTAATATTTTATGGGATAAGCTGTAAAATAAATTTTTAAAAGTAAATAAATAAGTTAATAAATATAAGCTTAGAAATAGCTATTATTAATAAAAGTGTTATAATTTATTTTATAATAATTATTATTTATTAAAATTTTAAATTTTTATTAAAATATTCATTTTAATTTTGAAAATGAATAAATAATGATAAAATTAGTATATATAATTGTATAAATAAATATAAATGAAAAGTTTTTTTAAAGAACTCGGCAAAAATAATGTTCGCCTGTTTAACAAAAACATGTCTTTTTGAATTTTTTTTAAAGTCTAACCTGCCCACTGAAATTTTTTAAATGGCCGCAGTATACTAACTGTGCAAAGGTAGCATAATCATTAGTCTTTTAATTGAAGGCTGGTATGAATGGTTGGACGAGATATTAACTGTTTCATAAAAATTTATATTAGAATTTTATTTTTTAGTCAAAAAGCTAAAATATATTTAAAAGACGAGAAGACCCTATAAATCTTTATATTTAGATTATTATAATTTTATAGATTTTTTTTGTTATAATAATTAATGATATTTTATTGGGGTGATATTAAAATTTAATAAACTTTTAATTGTTAAAATCATTAATTTATGAATAATTGATCCGTTATTAGCGATTAAAAAAATAAGTTACTTTAGGGATAACAGCGTAATTTTTTTGGAGAGTTCATATCGATAAAAAAGATTGCGACCTCGATGTTGGATTAAGATATAATTTTAGGTGTAGCCGCTTAAATTTTAAGTCTGTTCGACTTTTAAATTCTTACATGATCTGAGTTCAAACCGGCGTAAGCCAGGTTGGTTTCTATCTTTAAAAAATTAAAATATTTCAGTACGAAAGGACCTAATATTTGATAAATTATTATTTTTATATTGAATATAATTAATGTAATTACTATTTTGGCAGATTAGTGCAATAAATTTAGAATTTATTTATGTAATTTTTATTACAAATAGTACTTGTTTTTTATAGAAAATTTATTATTTATTATTGGAAGATTATTATTAATTATTTTTGTATTAGTAAGAGTAGCTTTTTTAACTCTTTTAGAACGAAAGGTTTTAGGATATATTCAAATTCGAAAGGGTCCTAATAAGGTTGGAATTGCTGGAATTCCTCAACCTTTTTGTGATGCAATTAAATTATTTACTAAGGAACAAACTTATCCTTTGTTATCTAATTACATTTCTTATTATTTTTCTCCTGTATTTTCTTTATTTTTGTCTTTATTAGTGTGGATATGTATACCTATATTTGTTAAACTTTTTTCATTTAATTTAGGTTTATTATTTTTTCTTTGTTGTACTAGTTTAGGAGTTTATACTGTTATAATTGCTGGTTGGTCTTCAAATTCTAATTATGCTTTATTGGGAGGTTTACGAGCTGTTGCTCAGACAATTTCTTATGAAGTAAGATTAGCTTTAGTTTTATTAAGTTTTATTTTTTTAATTGGGGGGTATAATATATTAATATTTTATAAGTATCAAATATTTATTTGATTTTTATTTATTATATTTCCTATAGCTTTGGTTTGATTTAGAATTTCTTTAGCAGAAACTAATCGAACTCCGTTTGATTTTGCAGAAGGAGAATCTGAATTGGTGTCTGGGTTTAATGTAGAATATAGAAGAGGAGGATTTGCTTTAATTTTCTTAGCTGAATATGCAAGAATTTTATTTATAAGAATATTATTTTGTGTGATATTTTTGGGTAGAGATGTTTTTTCTTTCTTTTTTTATATTAAGTTAACTTTTGTTTCTTTTATATTTATTTGAGTTCGAGGAACATTACCTCGATTTCGATATGATAAATTAATGTATTTAGCTTGAAAAAGTTTTTTACCTTTTTCATTAAATTTTTTATTATTTTTTGTAGGGTTTAAGATTTTTTTAATTTATTTAATTTAATGTATTATTTTTAGTAAAGTTAATAGAAAATTTGATTTCTATCTTATGTTTTCAAAACATATGCTTATTTCAAGCTCATTAACTTAGTTTAATAAATTATCTCATCATTTAATAATTAAAGGATTAAATATAAAATAAGCAAAATAAACCACAGTTAGAATTTGTCCTACTAATACATAAGGTTCTTCAACTGGTCGAGCTCCAATTCATGTTAATAAAATTACTGTAACTACTATTACTCAGAATAAAATTTGATTAATTGGGTAAAATTGAATTCCTCGGAATTTACTTAAATGGTAAAATGGGAGAATAGCTAAAATTGCAATAGAAAGTACTAATGCAATTACTCCTCCTAATTTATTAGGAATTGATCGTAAAATTGCATAGGCGAATAAAAAGTATCATTCTGGTTGAATATGTACAGGAGTTACTAGAGGGTTAGCTGGGATAAAATTATCTGGATCTCCTAATAAGTAAGGATTAATTAATACTAATAAAATTAAAATTATTGTTATTACAATGAATCCTACAATATCCTTAAAAGTAAAATAAGGGTGGAATGGAATTTTATCAATATTAGAGTTTAATCCTATTGGGTTACTTGATCCTGTTTCATGTAAAAATAAGATATGAATTAGTGTTGCTGCTAATACAATAAATGGCAAAATAAAATGAAATGTAAAGAATCGAGTTAATGTTGCGTTATCAACAGCAAATCCCCCTCATACTCATTGTACTAAGTCAATTCCTAAATAGGGAATAGCTGATAATAAATTAGTAATAACTGTAGCTCCTCAGAAAGATATTTGTCCTCATGGAAGAACATATCCTATAAATGCAGTTCCTATCACTAAAAATAAGATAATTACTCCTACTAATCAAGTTGGTGTAAATAAATATGAACCATAATATATTCCTCGTCCTACATGTAAGTAAATACAAATAAAGAAAAATGATGCTCCATTAGCATGTATAGTTCGTAATAATCAACCATAATTTACATCTCGGCAAATATGATTTACTCTATTAAAGGCTAGTCTAATATCTGCTGTGTAATGTATAGCTAAAAATAATCCGGTTAAAATTTGAATCATTAGACATAAAAATAATAAGGATCCAAAATTTCATCAAGCAGAGATATTAATAGGGGCTGGTAAATCGACTAAAGCACTATTAGCAATTCTAAAAATTGGGTGTTTGATTCGTAAAGGTTTGTTCATTAGTTAAATATAGGTCGAAGAGGACCCTTAAATAAATTAGTAATTTTTACTACAGCAATTAATGTAATTAATAAATAATTTATTAATAAAATTGTTAATAAATTAGTTGGATAATTATATAATTTATTTAAAGATAATGAATTTTCTATCAGGTATGAATTTATATCATAAATTGATTTAATTTCTAAATTTTGATATTGTAATAAATTATTTTTATCTATAAAGAATAATGTAATAATTATTAATATAAAAATTGATAAAGAAATAAATAATAATTTGATTGAAAATGTGAATATTTCATTTGAAGCTAATGAAGTTACATAAATAAATAATACTAGTATTCCTCCTAAAAAAACTAAAAATAAAATATAAGAAAATCAGAATCTTTTAGTTATTAGACCTGATGTTAAAGTTACTAATGTTGTTTGAATAAGTAAAATTAATCCTATTGCTAGTGGGTGTTTTATATTTATAAAAATAAAATTAAAAATGATTAAAAGTGCTAATAAAGTTCATTGTATAATATCAAGAGGTAGTTTAATTAAAATATTAATTTTGGGGATTAATGATAAAGAATTTTCTTTTCTCTTGAAGTTTTAAAAGAAATATTCTTATTTTTGATTTACAAGACCAATGTTTTTGTTAAACTATTAAAACTAATGATAGCAATTTTAAATTGAAGTTTGCCAAGTATTTTATTTATTATAGGAGTATTTACTTTTGTTTCTAATCGAAAACATTTATTATCTATATTGTTAAGATTAGAATATATTGTTTTAAGATTATTTCTTTTATTATTTATTTATTTAAATATATTAAATTATGAAAATTTTTTTAGAATGATATTTTTGACATTTAGAGTTTGTGAAGGGGCACTAGGTCTTTCAATTTTAGTATCAATAATTCGTACACATGGTAATGATTATTTTCAAAGATTTAATATTTTACAATGTTAAAAATTATTATTAGAATTTTATTTTTATTTCCATTGTGTTTAATCTATAATAGTTATTGAATGGTACAAAGTTTCTTATTTTTATTAAGTTTTATTTTTATTTTAATAAATATATATAGAAATTATTTTATGTCAATTTCATATTTGTTTGGATGTGATATGATTTCATATGGATTAATTTTATTAAGTCTATGAATTGTTTCTTTAATATTAATAGCAAGTGAATCTATTTATAAATATAGAAATTATACTAATTTGTTTTTATTAAATATTATTTTATTATTGGTTTTGTTAGTATTAACTTTTAGAAGAATAAGTTTATTTATATTTTATTTATTTTTTGAAAGAAGTTTAATTCCAACTTTATTTTTAATTTTAGGTTGAGGGTATCAACCTGAACGTTTACAAGCGGGGGTATATTTATTATTTTATACTTTATTAGTTTCTTTACCTATATTAGTTGGTATTTTTTATTTATATAAGTCTACGGGGACATTAAATTTTTATTTATTAAATAATTATATATTTAATTATGAGATTCTTTATTTTTCATTAGTTATAGCTTTTTTAGTAAAAATACCAATATTTTTAGTTCATTTATGATTACCAAAGGCTCATGTAGAAGCTCCTGTTTCTGGTTCAATAATTTTAGCTGGAATTATATTGAAATTAGGAGGATATGGTTTATTACGAGTATTTCCTTTTTTACAATTAATAGGGTTAAAATTTAATTTTATTTGAATTAGAATTAGATTAGTAGGAGGAGTTTTAGTTAGATTAATTTGTTTACGTCAAACTGATTTGAAGGCATTAATTGCTTATTCTTCAGTAGCTCATATAGGAATTGTATTAGCTGGGTTAATAACTTTAACTTATATAGGAATTTGTGGGTCTTATACTTTAATAATTGCTCATGGATTATGTTCTTCAGGATTATTTTGTTTAGCTAATATTTCTTATGAACGAATAGGAAGTCGTAGTTTATTAATTAATAAGGGAATATTAAATTTTATACCTTCTATAGCATTATGATGATTTTTATTAAGATCTGCTAATATAGCTGCTCCACCTACTTTAAATTTATTAGGTGAAATTTCTTTAATTAATAGAATTGTTAGATGATCTTGAGTTACTATGTTAATATTATCTTTATTATCATTTTTTAGTGCAGCTTATACTTTATATTTATATGCTTATAGTCAACATGGAAAGATTTTTTCAGGGGCGTATTCATTTAGAGGGGGTTCTGTTCGAGAATTTTTACTTTTATTTTTACATTGGTTTCCTTTAAATTTATTAATTTTAAAGGGAGACATGTGTATGTTATGATTATGTTTAAATAGTTTAATTAAAATATTGATTTGTGGTGTCAATGATAAGAGTTTTTCTTTTTAAACCGTGAAATATTTATCAATTTGTACAATTAGTTTTGTGAGATTATTTTTTTTTAGTTTGTCTTCTTTTTTAATAGGGGTTATTTTTATCATAAATGATTATAGAATTTTTATTGAATGAGAAGTTGTTTCATTAAATTCAGTTAATATTGTTATAACATTGTTATTAGATTGAATGAGTTTGATTTTTATATCTTTTGTTCTAATAATTTCATCGTTAGTAATTTTTTATAGAAAGGAATATATAGAAAGTGATTATAAAATTAATCGTTTTATTATATTAGTATTAATATTTGTTACTTCTATAATGTTATTAATTATTAGTCCTAATTTAATTAGAATTTTATTAGGATGAGATGGATTAGGACTTGTTTCTTATTGTTTAGTTATTTATTTTCAAAATGTAAAGTCTTATAATGCTGGGATATTAACTGCTTTATCAAATCGAATTGGAGATGTTGCATTATTATTAGCTATTGCTTGAATATTAAATTATGGGAGTTGAAATTATGTTTTTTATTTAGAAAGTATAAAGGATAATTTTGAAATAATAATTGTAGGTGGACTGGTAATATTAGCAGCTATAACTAAGAGTGCTCAAATTCCTTTTTCTTCTTGATTGCCAGCTGCAATAGCAGCTCCTACTCCTGTTTCAGCTTTAGTTCATTCTTCAACGTTGGTAACTGCTGGGGTGTATTTATTAATTCGTTTTAATATTTTATTAAGATCATCTTGATTAGGAAATTTATTATTATTATTATCAGGATTAACAATATTTATAGCCGGATTAGGTGCAAATTATGAATTTGATTTAAAAAAAATTATTGCTTTATCTACTTTAAGTCAGTTAGGGTTGATAATAAGAATTTTATCTATAGGATATTATAAATTAGCTTTTTTTCATTTATTAACACATGCTTTATTTAAGGCATTATTATTTATATGTGCTGGAGCTATTATTCATAATATAAATAATTCTCAAGATATTCGATTAATGGGGAGATTAAGATTAATAATACCACTAACTTCTTCATGTTTTAATGTGGCTAATTTAGCTTTATGTGGAATACCTTTTTTAGCAGGATTTTATTCTAAGGATTTAATTTTAGAAACAGTATCTTTATCTTACATTAATATATTTTCTTTTTTTTTATACTTTTTTTCTACAGGATTGACAGTATGTTATTCTTTTCGATTAGTATACTATACAATGACTGGGGATTCAAATTTTTCTTCTTTAAATATATTAAATGATGAAGGTTGAGTTATGTTAAAGAGTATAATAGGGCTATTAATTTTAAGTATTTTTGGGGGTAGTATATTAAGTTGATTAATTTTTCCTACACCAGTAGTAGTAGTTCTTCCTTTTTATTTAAAGTTATTAACTTTATTTGTTTGTATTGTAGGAGGTATTAGAGGGTATTTAATTTCTAATATTTCTTTATTTTTTTATAATAAGGCTTTAAATAACTATAATTCTTCTTATTTTTTAGGATCAATATGATTTATACCTTATATTTCTACATATGGAATTATTAATTATTCTTTAATTATTGGTAGAATAACAGTTAAATCTTTTGATCAAGGATGATCAGAATATTTTGGGGGACAACAGCTTTATTCAAATTTAGTAAAAAATTCTCAATTAAATCAAATACTACAGAATAATAATTTAAAAATTTATTTATTAAGTTTTATTTTTTGAATTATAATTTTATACATATATATAATTTGTTCTTATTCAAATAGCTTATAATTAGAGTATGACACTGAAGATGTTAGGGAGATTAATTTAATCTTTGAATATTGTGAATTATTATTAGTAATTTATAAAAAAAAGATTTTTAATTTTACAATGAAAATGTAATGTTTTTATTAAACTATATAAACATAGAAGTATAAATGGAATTTAACCATTAAAAGAAAAAAGTTAGCAGCTTTTACTTGAACATCATACTTCTTTAATTGGAGTATTGATCTCATTTCTATCATTAACAGTGATAAGCCTCTTTTTGGCTTCAATTAAAGAATAAGGGTAAATATTACCTAAGATTAGGTCGAAACTAATTGCAATATATCGCTTCATATTCAAGGTAGATTGAAAAATCAATACTTTTTGAATGCAAATCAAATGTTATAATTAACTACAACCCTAATTAATTTGATCAATTTAGTATTCCTTGGTTTCATTCATGGTATAACCCTAATAATAAAATTAAAATAAAAATAATAGATGTAATTGTTCATATTATTAAATTTGAAAATTTAATAATTAGGATAATGGGAAGAATTAAAGCAATTTCTACATCAAAAATTAAGAAAATAATTGTAATTAAAAAAAATCGTAAAGAAAATGGAAGTCGAGAGGAAGATTTTGGGTCAAATCCACATTCAAATGGAGATGCTTTTTCTCGGTCTACTAATGTTTTTTTTGAAAGAATTGAAGCTAGTAGTATTACTACAATTGAGATTAATAAAATAATTGAACTAATTGTTAAAATTGATAAAATTATCTATACTATTAATAATAGACCTTATGATTGGAAGTCAAATATACTTTTTATACTATATAGATAATTAATTATCCTCCTCATCAATAGATTGAAACGTAAAGGAATAATCAAACAATATCAACAAAATGTCAATATCAAGCGGCAGCTTCAAATCCGAAATGATGATTTTTTGAAAAATGGTTACCTAAGTGTCGAATTAAACATACTAAAAGGAAAGTAGTTCCAATTAAAACGTGAACTCCATGGAATCCTGTTGCTATAAAGAATGTTGAACCATAAACAGAATCTGCAATTGTGAATGGGGCTTCAATATATTCATAAGCTTGTAAAATTGTAAAATAAACTCCTAAAATAACTGTAAAGAATAATCCTTGAGTAGTTTGTGAATGATTTCCTTCTATTAAGCTATGATGAGCTCAAGTTACAGTAATTCCTGAAGTTAATAAAATTACTGTATTTAATAGTGGAATTTGAAATGGGTTAAAGGGAGTAATTCCTATTGGTGGTCATATAGCTCCTAATTCAATTGATGGGGATAAACTACTATGAAAGAATGCTCAAAAAAATGATACAAAGAATAAGATTTCTGATAAAATAAATAAAATTATTCCTCATCGTAATCCTGTAGTTACAGCATCAGTGTGTAAACCTTGAAATGTTCCTTCTCGTGAAACATCTCGTCATCATTGGTAAACAGTTAAAATAGTAATAATATTCCCTAATAAAAATAGAGATATATCATATTGATGGAATCATTTTACTATACCAGAAACAGTTGTTATTGCTCCAATTGAAGCTGTTAATGGTCATGGACTATAGTCTACTAAATGAAATGGATGGTTTGAGTGAGTTGACATTAGTTTACTTCTCTAGAATATAAAGTTCTAAGAACAGCGAATACATAAGATTGAATTATAGCAACAGCTGATTCAAGAACTAATAAAGCAATTTGTGTAATAATTAATAATGTTAATAGAATTGTTGATATAGAAGGTCCAGTATTTCCTAAAAGAGTTAATAGTAAATGTCCAGCAATTATATTAGCTGTTAATCGTACAGCTAAAGTACCAGGTCGAATAATATTACTAATTGTTTCAATACAAACCATAAAAGGTATTAAAACTGCTGGAGTTCCTTGAGGAACTAAATGAGCAAATATATGTTGGGTATTATTAATTCATCCAAATAGCATAAAACATAATCATAATGGTATTGCTAATGTAAGAGTTAGAGTTAAATGACTTGTACTTGTAAAAATATAAGGGAATAATCCTATAAAATTATTAAATAAAATTATAGAAAATAATGAAACAAAAATGAAAGTAGAACCATTAGCTCCTATAGGACCTAATAGAATTTTAAATTCTTTGTGTAAAGTTAATAAAATATTATTTCAGAAAATATGATATCGGGAAGGTATTAATCAATATATTGAAGGGATTATTAAAATACCTAAAAATGTTCTTAGTCAATTTAATGATAAATTAAAAATGCTTGAAGAAGGGTCAAATACTGAGAATAAATTTGTTATCATTTTCAATTTAATGAATTTGTAGATTGTGTCTTACTAATTAAGTTAGATTTAGGTATAAAGGGAATAAAAGAATAATAATTTATTATATTAAAAATTACAAATGCAATAGAAAAAATAATAAATAAACTTAATCAACCAATTGGGGCTATTTGAGGAATTAAAAAATATCAATAAATTGATAATTTTAGTTTGACAAACTAATGTTATTTATTTAACTAATTTTTTCATTAGAAGTAAGTGCTAATTTACTATAAAGTGGTTTAAGAGACCAGTACTTGCTTTCAGTCATCTAATGAAGAGTTTATATTACTAGAAATTCACTTAATAAAGTAGTTTACTGGGATTCTTTCAATTACAATTGGTATAAAACTATGATTAGCTCCACAAATTTCTGAACATTGTCCATAAAATAATCCAGGTCGGTTAATTAAAAAGTTTGTTTGGTTTAATCGACCAGGAGTTCCATCTACCTTTACTCCTAAAGCTGGAATAGTTCAAGAATGAATTACATCTGCAGCAGTTACTAAAATTCGAATTTGTGAATTTATTGGTAAAACTACTCGGTTATCAACATCTAATAAACGAAAACTATCAATTGATAATTCATTAGTAGGGATTATATATGAATCAAATTCAATATTTGTAAAATCTGAATATTCGTAACTTCAGTATCATTGATGTCCAATTGCCTTTAAAGTAATAGAAGGTTCATTAATTTCATCTAATAAGTATAAAAGTCGAAGAGAAGGGAATGCAATAAATAATAAAATAATTGCTGGTAAAATTGTTCAAATAATTTCAATAGTTTGTCCATGAAGTAAGTATCGATTTACATACTTGTTAAAAAATAATATAAATATTAAGTATCCTACTAGAACAGTAATTATTACTAAAATTAAAAGTGCGTGGTCATGAAAAAAGACTAATTGTTCTATTAAAGGAGAAGAACTATCTTGTAAACCTAAATTTGATCATGTTGACATTAATTTTCTAATAAAAGTAAAATACTTTATATATGGAGCTTAAATCCATTGCACTAATCTGCCATATTAGAAGTTAGTTAATAAAGGTAATTCAGAATAACTATGTTCAGCTGGTGGAGTATTTTGTAATCATTCAATTGATGAATTTAATTGAACAGGATATAAAACTTGACGTTGTGAAACTAAACTTTCTCAAATAATGAAAAAGAAGAATAAAATTCCTAATAATGAAATTGTTGATCCAATAGTAGAAATTACATTTCAAGTTGTGTAAGCATCAGGGTAATCTGAATATCGTCGAGGTATCCCTGCTAATCCTAAGAAATGTTGGGGAAAGAATGTGATATTTACTCCGATAAATATAATAGTAAATTGACTTTTTAGTATCTTACCATTTAAAGTTAATCCTGTAAATAAAGGGTATCAGTGTACAAATCCTGCTATAATAGCAAATACAGCTCCTATAGATAGCACATAATGAAAATGAGCAACTACATAATATGTGTCATGAAGAATAATGTCTACTGAAGAATTAGCTAAAATAACTCCAGTTAATCCTCCTACTGTAAATAAAAATACAAATCCTAAAGCTCATAAAGTAGCTGGGGAAGAATTTAATTGAGTACCATAAAGAGTTGCTAATCAACTAAAAATTTTAATTCCTGTTGGAACAGCAATAATTATAGTTGCAGATGTAAAATAAGCTCGAGTATCAACGTCTATTCCTACTGTAAATATATGATGAGCTCATACAATGAATCCTAATAAACCAATAGCTAATATAGCATAAATTATTCCTAATGAACCAAAAGTTTCCTTTTTTCCTGATTCTTGACTAATAATATGTGAAATTATTCCAAATCCAGGTAAAATTAAAATATAAACTTCAGGATGACCAAAAAATCAAAATAAGTGTTGGTATAAGATTGGGTCTCCTCCTCCTGCTGGGTCAAAGAATGAAGTATTAAGATTTCGATCTGTTAATAATATAGTAATAGCTCCTGCTAATACTGGTAAAGATAATAAAAGTAATAATGCTGTAATTACTACTGATCAAACAAATAATGGTATTCGGTCGAAAGTAATTCCTGTTGATCGCATATTAATAACTGTAGTAATAAAATTTACAGCCCCTAAAATTGAAGAAATTCCTGCTAAATGTAAAGAAAAAATAGCTAAATCAACAGAAGCTCCTCCATGAGCAATATTAGAAGATAAAGGTGGATAAACAGTTCATCCTGTTCCAGCTCCGTTTTCTACTATACTACTTACTAATAGTAAAGTTAATGCAGGAGGTAAAAGTCAGAAACTTATATTATTTATTCGAGGGAATGCTATATCTGGAGCTCCTAGTATTAAAGGAACTAATCAATTTCCAAATCCTCCAATTATAATTGGTATTACTATAAAAAAAATTATAATAAAAGCATGAGCTGTAACAATTACATTATAAATTTGGTCATCTCCAATTAATGCCCCAGGATGTCCTAGTTCAGCTCGAATTAAAATTCTTAATGAAGTTCCAATTATTCCTGATCAAGCTCCAAAAATAAAGTATAAAGTACCAATATCTTTATGATTAGTTGAAAATAATCATTGTCGCGATTAAATGGCTGAAGTTTAGGCAATAGACTGTAAATCTATTTATGAGAATTATTCTCTTTAATCAAAAATAATTGGCCTTATAGTCAATAATGACATTAGACTGCAATTCTAAAGGAGTGAATAATTTACTAAGGCTTAAAAGATTATTCTTATATTTATAGCTTTGAAGGCTATTAGTTTATTTAACTTAAAGCCTTAAAATAAAAAATATAAAGAAGAAATTAGGAATAATCCAAATGAAGAAAAAAATGAAAAAATTATAAAAATTTTTATATTAATTGATTTATAAATAGAAGAATTTAGCCAATTATTTTCATAATAATTTAGTATAAAAGCTCTATATGATAATCGTATATAAAAATATAATGTAATTAAAGTTATTAATACTATAAACGTTAATAAAAATAATTGATTATTAATAGTTAAAGATTGAATAACAATTCATTTTGGAAAAAATCCTAAAAATGGTGGTAATCCACCTAGGGATAATAAATTAAAAAATAAAAAAAATTTTATAATTTTTGAATGAAAAAATAATGAAAATAATTGATTAACATGTGAAGTTTTGAATATATTGAATATAAAAATTATAGCAAATGTTAAAAATGAATAAAATATAAAATAAGTTAATCATAGTAAGTTACTATTATATATAGCAGCTAATATTCAACCTAAATGGTTAATTGAAGAGTAAGCTATTAATTTACGTAAAGAAGTTTGATTTAGTCCTCCTAATGCCCCAATTAATCTTGAAAGAATAATTCTTGTCATAATTAAGGGTTTAAAAATAATGTAAGAAATTAATATTAAAGGGGCAATTTTTTGTCAAGTTATTAAAATTAATGCATTTGATCAAGATAATCCTTCTATTACATTAGGGAATCAAAAATGAAAAGGAGCTGACCCTCTTTTTAAAAGAAGAGAAGAAAAAATCATTATTTCTATAAAGTAATTTGAATTCGTTTTTCTTGAATTTAGTAAAAATAAAATTACTGCAAATAAAAATACTGAAGATGCTAATGCTTGTGTTAAAAAATACTTTAATGAGGCTTCTGTTGATATTAATTTATTATCTCTTATTAGGGGAATAAAAGCTAATAAATTAATTTCTAATCCTATTCAAGCTCCTAACCAAGAATTAGCTGAAATAGAAATTAATGTTCCTATTATTAAAATTCTGAAAAATATAATTTTTGATGAATTATTAAAAATTAAAAAGAAAAGGATTAGAACCTTTATAAATGGGGTATGAACCCAGTAGCTTAATTAGCTTATCTTTTTATATTTTAGTGTATGATGCACAAAAGTTTTTGATACTTTTAGAAATAGTTTAATTCTATTAAATATAATGAATGTAATATTATTACATGATTTACCCTATCAAGGTAATCCTTTTTATCAGGCAATTCATT